GGTCAATCAATTGGGGAACCTGGAACTCAACTAACATTAAGAACTTTTCATACGGGTGGAGTATTCACAGGCGGTACTGCCGAACATGTACGAGCTCCTTCTAATGGAAAAATAAAGCTCAATGAGTATTTGGTTCATCCCACACGTACCCGTCATGGGCATCCTGCTTTTCTATGTTCTATAGACTTGTATGTAACTATTGAGAGTCGGGATATTATACATAGTGTGAATATTCCACCAAAAAGTTTGATTTTAGTGCAAAATGATCAATATGTAGAATCTGAACAAGTGATTGCTGAGATTCGTGCCGGAACGTCCACTTTTCATTTTAAAGAGAAGGTTCGAAAACATATTTATTCTGAATCAGAGGGAGAAATGCATTGGAGTACCGATGTCTACCACGCACCCGAATATACATATAGTAATGTTCATCTATTACCAAAAACAAGTCATTTATGGATATTAGCAGGAGGTCCGTGCGGATCCAGTATAGTGTCTTTTTCGCTCCACAAGGATCAAGATCAAATGAATGTTCATTTTTTTTCTGTCGACGAAATAGATATCTCTGACCTCTCAATCACTAATGATCGAGTAAGACATAAATTGTTGGATCCTTCTGGTAAAAAAGATAGGGAAATTCTTGACTATTCAAGACTTGATCGAATCATATCCAATGGTCATTGGAATTTCATATATCCTTCGATTCTCCAAGAGAATTCCGATTTCTTGGCAAAAAAGCGAAGAAATAGATTTCTCATCCCATTACAATATGATCAAGAACGAGAGAAAGAACTAATACCCTCTTTTAATATTTCCATTGAAATACCCATAAATGGTATTTTACGTAGAAATAGTATTCTTGCTTATTTTGATGATCCACGATACAGAAGAAAGAGTTCGGGAATTACTAAATATGGGACTGTAGAGGCGGATTCTATCGTAAAAAAAGAAGATTTGATTGAGTATCGAGGAGCAAAAGAATTTAGTCCGAAATACCAAATGAAAGTGGATCGGTTTTTTTTTATTCCCGAAGAGGTACATATCTTACCCGGATCTTCGTCCATAATGGTTCGGAACAATAGTATCATTGGAGTAGATACACAACTCGCTTTAAATACAAATACAAGAAGCCGAGTAGGTGGATTAGTCCGAGTGGAGAGAAAAAAAAAAAGTATTGAACTGAAAATCTTTTCTGGAGATATTCATTTTCCCGGAGAGACAGATAAGATATCCAGACACAGTGGCATTTTGATACCGCCAGGAACGAAAAAAAAAAATTCTAAGGAATCAAAAAAATTGAAAAATGGGATCTATGTCCAACGGATCACACCGACCAAAAAAAAGTATTTTGTTTTGGTTCGGCCCGTAGTCACATATGAAATAGCTGATGGGATCAATTTAGCAAAACTTTTCCCTCAAGATCTATTGCAGGAAAAACATAATGTCCAACTTAGAGTTGTCAATTATATCCTTTATGGAAATGGAAAGTCAATTCGAGGAATTTCTCACACAAGTATTCAATTAGTTCGGACTTGCTTAGTATTGAATTGGGACCAAGAAAAAAACGGTTCTATAGAAGAGGTTCATGCTTCCTTTGTTGAGGTAAGGGCAAATGATCTGATTCGCGATTTCATAAGAATTGAGTTAGTCAAGTCTACTATTTCATATACTGTAAAAAGGTATGATACCGCGGGTTCAGGATTGATTCCCGATAATGGATTAGATCGCACCAATATCAATCCTTTTTATTCCAAAGGGAAGATTCCATTAGTTACCCAGCATCAAGAAACTGTCGGTACGTTGTTGAATCGAAATAAGGAATGCCAATCTTTGATAATTTTGTCATCATTCAATTGTTTTCGAGTTGGTCCATTCAACGGTTCGAAATATAACAATGTGGCAAAAGAGTCAAATCCTATAACTCCAATTAGGGATTTGTTGGGTCCCTTAGGTACAATAGTACCTAAAATAGTGAACTTTTATTCATCTTACCATTTAATAACTCATAATCAGATCTTGTTAAACAAATATTGGCTACTTGACAATTTTAAACAGACTTTCCAAGTACTTGAAGTACTTAATTACTGTTTAATAGATGAAAATAGGAGGATTTATAATCCTGGTCCGTGCAATAACATCATTTTGAATCCATTCCATTTGAATTGGTGCTTTCTACATTACAATTATTGTGAAGAGACATCCACAATAATTAGCATTGGACAATTTATTTGTGAAAATATATGTCTATTTAAATATGGACCACGCATAAAAAAATCTGGTCAAATTTTCATTGTTCATGTTGACTCCTTAATTATAAGATCTGCTAAGCCCTATTTGGCCACTCCAGGGGCGACTGTTCATGGACATTATGGAGAAACCCTTTTTGAAGGAGATACATTAGTTACATTTATATATGAAAAATCCCGATCTGGTGACATAACGCAAGGTCTTCCAAAAGTGGAACAAATCTTAGAAGTTCGCTCGATTGGTTCAATATCGATGAACCTTGAAAGGAGAGTTGAAGGTTGGAACGAGCGTATACCAAGAATTCTTGGAATTCCTTGGGGATTCTTAATTGGAGCTGAGCTAACCATAGCCCAAAGTCGTATCTCTTTGGTTAATAAGATCCAAAAGGTTTATCGATCCCAGGGGGTACAGATCCATAATAGACATATAGAGATTATTGTACGGCAAGTAACATCAAAAGTGTTGGTTTCAGAAGATGGAATGTCTAATGTTTTTTTACCTGGAGAATTAATCGGATTGTTGCGAGCGGAACGAGCAGGGCGTGCTTTAGACGAAGCGATCTGTTATCGGGCAATTTTATTGGGAATAACGAGGGCATCTCTGAATACTCAAAGTTTCATATCCGAAGCAAGTTTTCAAGAAACTGCTAGAGTTTTAGCAAAAGCTGCTCTACGGGGTCGTATTGATTGGTTGAAGGGTCTGAAAGAAAATGTTGTTCTGGGGGGTATTATCCCTGTCGGTACGGGATTCAAAAAATTAGTGCACCGTTCAAGGCAAGACAAAAACATTCATTTGGAAATCAAAAAGAAAAATCTCTTCGAGTTGGAAATGAGAGATATTTTGTTACACCATAGAGAATTTTTTTGTTCTTGCGCCCCAAGCAATTTCCATGACACACCAGAAAAATTATTTACGCGAATTCATAATTCCTAAGGAGAGATTTATTCTTTAAATTACTTTCTAGTTATTTTCTAGTTATTTTCTAGTTATTGATTTGGTAATAAATAAAATTGAGTAAGTAATAATCAAAATTAATGGTTTGGGCTGTGTATCGACGGTCAATCCCGGTAGAAAGTTCCGTAGGAACAATTATTTATTTATAAAAAAAAAAGAGAAAGCGTGGGAAAAATGACAAGAAGATATTGGAACATCCATTTGGAAGAGATGATGAAAGCAGGAGTTCATTTTGGTCATGGTACTAAGAAATGGAATCCTAGAATGGCCCCTTATATCTCTGCAAAGCGTAAAGGTATTCATATTATAAATCTTACTAGAACTGCTCGTTTTTTATCAGAAGCCTGTGATTTAGTTTTTGATGCAGCAAGTCGAGGAAAAAACTTCTTAATCGTTGGTACCAAAAATAAAGCAGCAGATTTAGTAGCATCAGCTGCAATAAGGGCTCGATGTCATTATGTTAATAGAAAATGGCTCGGTGGTATGTTAACGAATTGGTCCACTACGGAAACGAGACTTCATAAGTTCAGAGACTTAAGAGCAGAACAAAAGATGGGGAAACTCAACCGTCTCCCTAAAAGAGATGCAGCAATGTTGAAGAGAAAATTATCTACTTTGCAAACATATCTGGGTGGGATCAAATATATGATGGGGTTGCCCGATATTGTAATCATCGTCGATCAGCAAGAAGAATATACGGCTCTTCGAGAATGTGTCATTTTGGGAATTCCGACGATTTGTTTAATCGATACAAATTGCGACCCAGATCTCGCAGATATTTCGATTCCAGCCAACGATGATGCTATAGCTTCAATCCGATTGATTCTTAACAAATTAGTATCCGCAATTTGTGAGGGTCGTTCTAGTTATATAAGAAGTCGTTGATTATGATTATGTTATGATTAAGAATAATAAGATTAGTTAATTATTTTAATTTATTTTATTGGATCGGTTACTATTCTTGTCTTGAATTTTTATTTTAAAAAGAGATAAAATGGGATATTATTGATATTATGTTATGTGATTTCTTGGTATCCTAAATATATGATTAATGATGAAAGCGGATGAGTTGAGAAAAAGATGGTTGAATCAAAATAATTCTTTTTTTTGAAGTTCGATTTCTGCCAGAGGACAATATGAATGTTATACCATGTTCCATTAAAACACTCAAAGGGTTATACGATATATCAGGTGTAGAAGTAGGCCAACATTTATATTGGCAAATAGGAGGTTTACAAATTCATGCCCAAGTACTTATCACTTCTTGGGTCGTAATTGCTATCTTATTAGGTTCAGTCATCCTAGCTGTTCGGAATCCACAAACCATTCCAACCGACGGTCAGAATTTCTTCGAATATGTCCTTGAATTTATTCGAGACTTGAGCAAAACTCAGATTGGAGAAGAATATGGTCCTTGGGTTCCCTTTATTGGAACTATGTTCCTATTTATTTTTGTTTCTAATTGGTCAGGTGCTCTTTTACCTTGGAAAATCATACAGTTACCTCATGGGGAGTTAGCCGCCCCCACGAATGATATAAATACTACTGTTGCTTTAGCTTTACTCACGTCAGTGGCATATTTTTATGCGGGTCTTACCAAAAAAGGATTGGGCTATTTCGGAAAATACATTCAACCAACTCCAATCCTTTTACCAATTAACATCCTAGAAGATTTCACAAAACCCTTATCTCTTAGTTTTCGACTTTTCGGGAATATATTGGCTGATGAATTAGTAGTTGTTGTTCTTGTTTCTTTAGTACCTTTAGTAGTTCCTATACCTGTCATGTTTCTTGGATTATTTACAAGTGGTATTCAAGCTCTTATTTTTGCAACTTTAGCTGCGGCTTATATAGGGGAATCCATGGAGGGTCATCATTGATTAGTTTTCGAAATAGTCTTTTTTTTTTAGCTTATCCTAATTGAGGCAATGCATATAATCTACTTGGTTCTTGGTTGAGGAACATAATAGATAGAAATACATATATATACGACTAGAGTTGTAGGAGGAAAGATAGACGATATTACGAAATGGTGGATGGGTTAGGGGTGTCACACTAGATATATGGAATGCCTATAAGCCCAGCCACAGCCCCTGTATATCTTTCGAAGAATTATTCTAGAATCCAATTCAACTAGAATCCAATTCAATATAAAATGCGGGCGGTTTACGTTATGAAAGAAACAAATGTATATGTGATATTAGATATATACTAGTTATATAGGGGTTATCCCTATCGAATCTATATTATATTATTTTTTATATTCGAAGTTTTAGTTACTTTGACTCGATAGATTTTAGTGATCAAATAAATAATAATTCATTGGTTGATTGTATCATTAACCATTTTTTTTTGGTGCGAGGAACCTATCATCATGAATCCACTGATTTCTGCCGCTTCCGTTATTGCTGCTGGATTGGCCGTAGGGCTTGCTTCTATTGGACCTGGAGTTGGTCAAGGTACTGCTGCAGGCCAAGCCGTAGAAGGTATTGCGAGACAACCAGAAGCAGAAGGAAAAATACGAGGTACTTTATTGCTTAGTCTAGCTTTTATGGAAGCTTTAACAATTTATGGACTGGTCGTGGCACTAGCGCTTTTATTTGCGAATCCTTTTGTTTAATTTAATCCTCGAATGAAAATGTAAAAAAGTACATAACATACTTTTTCTTATTTTATTAACTCGTTGCCGTTTGCTTTTGTGAATTATATCAATACTTTACTCCTACAATTATGTATTTGTTGCAACAATACCCCGGGAAGGACTGATTTGAGAATGAGGAATTAGTGGATTCGCTCGCTTTTTTCCTTCCCGTCCTTAGTTTAATACGATGGAATTTTTACTTTTCTTTTAAGAAGTGTTTGAACAAAGGGGATATTTTGCAATTGACACGAGACCTTAGTACCTAACTTAATAAGTATCTTATCGGAAACTTCAAAAAAAGAAAAAAAAAAAATAAGAAATTTTGTAATTCTCAAATTCAATAACTAAATTTAATCTACTCCCATAAAAAATGGGAAATTAAGAAAAAAAAGAAATCGATCAAAAAAAAAGGGCGAGCCCGGTGATACAAAAAGAGCTCTGTTCTTTGTTAGTCCTATCTATAAGAGGAGAGCGTATGAAAAATGTAACCGATTCTTTCGTTTCCTTAGGCCGTTGGCCATCCGCCGGGAGTTTCGGGTTTAATACCGATATTTTAGCAACAAATCCAATAAATCTAAGTGTAGTGCTTGGTGTATTGATTTATTTTGGAAAGGGAGTGTGTGCGAGTTGTATATTTCAAGAATAGGTTGGACCCAACCGGCTGCACTTTATTTTTATTTATGTTATTTTTATTTTATATTCTATTTTTATAGTATAAGTATAGAATGAATCAGAAAAAAAGTGCATAATCTCAACGAATTCCTTCTGAGTAAATTCATAAATCATATGTAAGAACCATAGCATTTCGTTATTCATTGGTAAGTAAACTTTGATTCTCTATCAACCAATAATGTGAGACCTTTAACATGGTTAAAGCTAAACTGTTTGAAGTCCGGGCACAACATGGTACTCTTTCTACCACTACGTTAGTACCGAAATGGTTTAAAAAAGAATAGTTGGTAATTTTTCCGATATAGAACACTCATATCGATAAAATAATTTGAACCGTTTACTAGAATAAAGAAAGGGCATCTTGCCCCTTTATTATCCAATATTATCCAATGCCGAATCGACGACCTATGTATAAAAAAGAGGAATTTTTGGATTTGAATAAAAAAGGAAATAAAATGAAAATTGAAAATATATAAATTTTCAAAAAGAACAAATAAAAAAACAACTTTGCTGACAATTATAGATTTTTTGTCTGGTCGGAAGAGTCCTCCTAATATTCTGGTCTTGTATTGGTTTTGATATGTTTGAATACAAACAGAAATAGAGAGGATAGGCTCATTACATAAAAAAAGATATGGGAATGCCCACAAAATAAAAAATGGAGCGTGAGAGCCAAATGAATCGAAAGATTCATGTTTGGTTCGGGAAGAGATCATGGATGTTGTGAAATTAATGGTAAGATAATCTACTTTCATTAAATGATTTATTAGATAATCGAAAACAGAGGATTTTGAGTACTATTCGAAATTCGGAAGAATTACGTAGAGGGGCCATTGAGCAGCTCGAACGAGCCCGGGCTCGTTTAAGGAAAGTGGAAATGGAAGCGGATGAGTATCGAATGAATGGATACTCTGAGATAGAACGAGAAAAAGCCAATTTGATTAATGCTACTTCTGATAGTTTGGAACAATTAGAAAATTACAAAA